GGAAACGCTCAGATGTAATTAATTTTTCATAAGGATATTGAATAGTTACAGGTAAACGATTTGCGTGAGATAAGGTAATCATGAACCCTTGACCAATGTACCTTGCAGCTCGTACTGTTTGTTGACCGTAATTCATGAACCCAGTTACCATAGGGAACATATCGTAAAGATCTATGAATAATTTTATGTTTGTTTCTTTCTCTTGTTTGATATTTGAGAGAAGTCGTAAATCGAGAATATCCTAGTCCTTTTTCTTTCCTTTACAATGAAAGGAGTTGGAAAGAAGTTGTTAATAATAGATTACCGAGAGAAATGGGTAAAAGAAATTTCCATCCAAGATTTAATAATTGGTCTATTCTTAGTCTAGGTAAAGTCCATCTTGTTGTGATAGAAATAAACAAGAAGAAATAAGTTTTAGCTAATGTAATAAAAATACCAATTGTCGTTCCAAAGACTCTACCTACTTTATTTATTTCAAATAGCTCAGGAACGAATATGTAAGGAATAGAGATATTCCAACCCCCTAAGTAAAGAACTGTTACAAATAACGAAGAAACTAATAGATTTAGATAGGAAGCAACATAAAATAACCCAAATTTGATACCCGAATATTCGGTTTGATAACCTGCTACTAATTCTTCCTCTGCTTCTGGTAAATCGAAAGGTAATCTCTCACATTCTGCTAGGGAAGAAATTAGAAAAATGAAAAACCCTATAGGTTGACGCCACAAATTCCATCCCCAAAAACCATATTTGGACTGGGCCTCAACTATATCAACTGTACTTGAACTGTTAGATAATCATAGTCGATGATAACATCACTGTTCCCATCGCTATTTCAGAACCGTACGTGAGATTTTCACCTCATACGGCTCCTCGAGGGCCATCAATAAATCTAAGGACCGAATTGATATTATTTATATTGATATGTTTGTAGTATAATACTATAATATCGATTGGAAATTAAATATATATTCTATATAGATAGAGTCAAAACCTATCGGAAGGTCCTGAATTAGACCAATGGAATTCTGTCTGCTATAATAACTAAAAAAGCACTTCTGAATTGATCTCATCCTTTAATAATTTGAATTTTTCTTTGTTGAGTAATAACTTAATCCTTCAATAAAATACTCTTTCTAGAAATATTAATAGATATCTCAACCCATTCTTTTTGATTACGAAAAAAAAAATTATACATTAGTTCCTGAAAAATACCACGTTATCCCTATGAATATAGGAAAGAAGAAAAAGATCTTTTTTTTTTTTTCGTTCCTATTCTTCTTTCTGAAAAAGGGGGGTTTCAAAAAAAGGATTATTTCGTTCCTGATAGTCATTTTTGAATCTGTGGATAGGAGCATACTCTGAATCGGAATTGTGGGTAGTACTACTTGATCATTTCTACTAACTTAAAGTCCCAATTATTATTCTTTTTCTCTTATGTAAAAATTATTTTTGGATAATTTACATAAAAAATCTCCATTACTAATCCTTTATGTATTTTGGTGTTCCTAACCATCCACTGATTTTTGCTCAATCACCCGTTAGGGTAATACATAGAAACCAGAGTGAAAACTCTATACGGTTGATCTTTTGAGTTGAGCCCGCTTCAAGCCAGGATGACTAATCAACCAATCTTGGGGTAAAAGTCTTGCTTATATTTACTTTTTTTTTTCTTGTACGTAGGAAATGAGACTCCATTTTTTTACTGCTAATTTCTAAGCTGTTTTCTTTCACTCATACAACTATCTGATTTAGGTCATCAAACTGAATGATGAATAAAAAAAGGAGATATCTATTCAATTTCTTTTCGAAAAAAAAAAAAAAGGAATAAATAAAAGAAAAGTTTCTGTTTTAACGAATCGCACGTAGAGATATTGATAACACACAAAGAGTTAATGGTATTTCATAACTAATCGATTGAGCAGCGGCTCGTAGACCACCTAAAAAAGAATATTTATTATTTGATCCATATCCTGACATAAGAAGTCCAATGGGAGCAATACTGGAAATGGCAATCCATAAAAAAACACCGATATTGAGATCAGATAAAACAAGGTGATAACTAAAAGGAATTACTGAATAACTTAGTAAAATGGATATAACTGCTATGGATGGTCCTATACTGAATAAACGAGTATCTCCTCGAGATGGAAAAAGATTCTCTTTGAAAATAAGTTTTGTCCCATCTGCTAAAGCTTGAAGAATTCCCAAAGGACCGGCGTATTCGGGACCAATACGTTGTTGTATTCCTGCGGATATTTCTCTTTCTAACCACACAATTACGAGTACACCTATTGTGATTCCCAATACAAGAGTCAAAATAGGTAAAAACATCCCTATGATTCCATAGACTTCTTTTAAAGATTCCAATCTAGAAAAAGAATTTAGATCTTGTACTTCTGTTGTATCAATTATCATTTTAACGATCAACTTCTCCCATAATGATATCTATGCTACCTAGTATTGTCATAATATCGGCCAATTTCATTCTTTTAACTAACTGAGGAAGAATTTGCAAATTGATAAAACCAGGTGGACGAATTTTCCACCTCCAAGGAAAACCACTCTGATCTCCTATTAAAAAAATTCCCAATTCTCCCTTTGGGGCTTCAACTCTTACATAAAGTTCTTGCTTCGGCAATTCAAAAGTAGGAGAAGGTTTTTTACTAATGAATCGATATTCAAAATCATTCCATTCCGGATCCCTTTCTCTAGCAAAGCACCGGGTTTCTAAATTCTCATAGGGCCCCCCTGGAATTCCTTCCAGAGCTTGTTGAATAATTTTTATAGATTCCCTCATTTCACCGATTCGGACTAAATAGCGAGCTAATGAATCTCCTTCTTTTTGCCAATGGATTTCCCAATCCAATTCGTCGTAACATTCATAATGATCAACTTTACGAAGATCCCATTGGATTCCGGAAGCTCGTAGCATTGGTCCCGATAAACCCCAATTTATTGCTTCTTCTGGACCAATAATGCCTACTCCCTCAACTCGTTCTAAAAAAATAGGATTTCGCGTAATAAGTTTTTGATATTCAGAAACCGCTGTTAAAAAATAATCACAGAAATCCAAACATTTATCTATCCATCCATAAGGTAGATCGGCCGCTACTCCTCCGATACGAAAATAATTATGCATCATTCTCATACCGGTGGCAGCTTCGAATAGATCATATACTAATTCTCTTTCTCTGAAAATATAGAAAAAAGGGGTCTGTGCACCAATATCTGCCATAAAGGGGCCAAGCCATAACAGATGAGAAGCTATACGACTCAACTCTAACATAATTACTCTGATATAACTGGCTCTTTTAGGTACTTGAATATTTCCCAACTGTTCTGGTCCATTTACGGTTATTGCTTCTGTGAACATAGTAGCTAAATAATCCCAACGTGTTACATAAGGTAGATATTGTATAACTGTTCGATTTTCCGCAATTTTTTCCATTCCTCTGTGTAAATAACCTAATATTGGTTCACAATCAATAACATCTTCACCATCTAGAGTAAGGATGAGCCGAAGAACACCATGCATTGATGGGTGGTGAGGTCCCATATTGACTATCATGAGGTCTTTTCTTGTAGTTGTTACATTCATAGGTTATTCCTCGATTCATTCTTTCATGAATTGCTGAAAATGAAAACAAGTTCATTAAAATTCAAGATCGAATAAAAAAATAAAATAATTCAAATTCCTTTTTCACTTAACGAGTTTTTGACTCCCGAATATCCAGCTGACTAATTAATTCTTTATAACGTATTCTATTTTTCTTTGACAAATAAGACAGCAGTCGTTGGCGTTTTCCCAGGATTTTACGTAAACCTCTCTGAGATAAATAATCTTTTCGGTGCAATTCCAAATGTGAAGTCAGTCTTCGTATCTTATTGGTGAAACGAAATACTTGAAATTCAATGGACCCCCTGTTTTCTTCTTTTTCTTCTTGTGAAATAACTGAGATGAATGAATTTTTTACCATAAAACGGATTTTCTATCCTCTTTTTTTTTAATGGATTTTACTGATCAGTAAGAATAATGCTAGTCATTTTAATTTGGTATACACAATAATCTTAATTTCTTTATGAACTCCTAATTTTATCAAATAAAATGAATCAATCCAATTTTCTTTTCAATTTTATTCGTATAGGAATAGGAAAATTAGTATAGGAATAGGAATAGGAAAGGGTGATATATTTCTACATTTAGAAAAGAGAAACAATTTTGGATCGAAATCTAATAATAAATAAAAAAAGAAAAAATAAGAAGATTCCGTTAATCATTTCTAGATCTATTGGATATTGAAAAATGCATTGAATTAGTATTCATGTATCAGACTGGAAGGTAAGACAATACATAGGTGCAACTCCTTTTTTCATATACCATACATATATGGTACAGAATATATATGAAAAACGCATAATTAACAAATTTGCAATCGTGGATACATATGTATCCTTATCATAGTGAAGCGGCCCCCATTATTGGTATCAAACCAATATCGATTCATACAAGATAAATCTTCTAATCGATAATTAGGCCAAAGAAAGAACTTTAATTTTATTAGTTTCTTTTTATCAAAATGTTTTCTTTTATCCAAAAATTCACCCCAGTTTTTTACGTTGTTGCAAAATACTGGATTTTTATGAATACCATTTCTCTTCCTCGAATTGAAACAAATTAGAATTCTTAATTCTCGACGTCTTTTAGTGGATAAAACCTTTTCGGGAACAAACAACAAATCATAATCATTTTTGTATCTATTTTCAGCCATTTTTGGATGTCTTGCAATGGATTTATCCAAATTAATCTTAGCAACATAGCTTTTTTCTCGGTATATTTGATTAATTTTGGGCTTACTCTTATGAAACAATGAAATATTTAGACTTTGATACATAATCAATTGTCCATCATTTTTTATAAACAAACGAATTGGTTCGATAATTAATATACCTTTTTTCATTAATTCTGTAAGAGTTAAATCCTTTTGAATAATCAAAATATCTAAACTCATTTCTCCCCTTTGAATAGAGGATATAGCAATTTCTCTTGGATTTATTAGTCTAAGTAGGAGACAATATATTTTGATATTATTGATCATTTTTTGATTTAAAGAATCATCCCATCTCAATTGAAAACGTAAATACCTTTTTAGGAAAAAATCAAGCTCTACTTCCGTGTTGCTCTTATATTCTTTTTTCTTTCTACGTTTTTTCATATCGGAGCTTGCATAATCTTCTCCAATATCTTTTTCTTGGTTTGAGAAAAGTGATCCAAGATTCGCTTGATTTTGTGCATCTGATTCAAGATTATCTCGAATTGCGGATTCTTTTTCTTCTTGATTTCGATTCTCTAATTCAATCGATTTTTTTTCATTCGAAAATAGAAAAAGATCCCTTTTGTTCTTTCTAGTGATGTTTTTATTTTCACTAACATTTTCATAAAAATTTAAAAGAAGTAGTTGGATTGGTATGATCCACGGTTTCATAATATATGTATTATAAAGGATCACAAATTCTGGAAAGAACCAAAGGTTTCGATTTGATATGGGACGACTTAGTATTTCTTCATTCATTGCCATCCAATCAAAAAGATCTTTTTTTTTGTTGGATGCCATAATTCCTCCATTTTGGGAAATTTTAAGAAAAAAAAGACCTTTTTGATCCATTTTATCAATTATTTGATAATTATTAAACCCAGTCTTAGTATTTTTATTACCATTGGTATCGATATCAATCCAGGACTCAATATTGACTTTATTTCGAAGACAAAAATCGAAAATTCTCCAATCCAAATATTTTCTATCTGTAAATTTATCTAGATTGAGAATATCATCATTTTCTAAATTAATAGGGATAATACCTCCTGGCATATTAATTAATTTACCTTTTTTATATATCTTGTTGTAATTATAAGAAATCTCTTGTTTATTATTTAAACGTAATGGTGATACATAAATATGTGAATCCTTCTTATTTTCATAATTAATCGATTTATATGAGAAAAGGTCATATCCATAGTATTTTTGAAGGTTATATTTTGAATTTGATAATGAATTTAATTCAAAATCATTTAATTTTTTGTAATTAATTAATATTAATCGATCTTTTTCATCTGAATGCCTTTTGTTTAAATCTTTATTTTGCACTATACGTGTTTGATTGAATCTATTTCGCCATTTGTGTGGTACTAATCGATACCATTTAATCGGAGATAAATCATATTGATAATGACCCCTTAACCAGTTTTTCCATTGAATCATTTCCGAATTCAAAATATTTTTATGTTTTAATTCAGAATAAAAAATTCCTTGTGTTTCGAAATAATCCTTTATTTCATTCTTAAGAAAAAAAGATGTTCCGTGATATTGAAGGACATATCTTAACTTATACAAATTACAAAATTGCGTTTGATATAATTGGTAAAATACATATGCTTGTGAGAAGGAGGATAATAAAATCTTTGAATTTTTTTTACTAATATCAGAAATTGATTTTTTTTTAGTCCAAATAAAACGAATTGTATTTTTATTTGTTTTAGCTATTTTTTCTTTATTTGTTTCATTATTGTAAATGTATTTATCGATCATTTTTGTTGAATTATCAAAAAAAAGTTGTGTAGTGATCCTCGGACTATTAATGATACAGATAAGTATATCTATGTATATCCTTTCAATTAAAAATTTGAAAAAAGAATATGATTTACGGATTAATCGAACATTTATTCTTTTGAATTTCTTTAATTTCTGCCAAATATTTTTTATTGATGCTAATAGTTTAGTAGGATAACTTATTTTATCAGAACTCATTTTATTAGAACTAATATTTATATTGATTTCCGGAGTTAAAAATCCTTTTTTATTATCTTTTGTAATTTTTTCTATTTGATTCCTGATTGTGCTGGTTCTATCATCCAGATCTTTCATTTTTTTTTCTGTCAATGAAGAATCTGTCAAATCCATAAATCGAATTTGAATGGACGATTCATTAATCATCCCATTACTGATTACCCCATTTTTTTCTTTTTTAGTTTCACTCAATTCATCTATTTTTCTTAATCCAAATAATTGAATTGGGTTTCTTTTGGAAAGTTCTTTTATTATTCCTTTTAAAAATAGAATGGTTTTCATGACCGATTTTTTTCTTTCTTTTGAAAGGTTTAAAAAAAGATTTATTCTTTCTTTTAAAACCTGTATAACTAAAAAAGGATTCTTTTGTAATTTTATAATTTTTTTTCTGAGTTCTTTAAAAATGGGTTCAAAAAATGAACGTTGTTTTCTGGGAGAACCAAAAGGAACTTCAGTTTCCATTCCCCAAACTGTTAAAAAACAAAAATCGTTTTTTTGCTCTTTATTTCTCAGCGGATCTTTCTGGCGAGGTGGCACTTTAGATCTGTGCCAAGGTTTAAGGTAAAAAGGAAATAGGATCTTTATCTGAATACCGTCTGTCAACCAATTTTTTGGAAATTCGGTTTCTGATAATTGAACACCATTATAGGTG